TGTAATCGAAGAAACTATCAAAATGAAACGGTTGACTATAATAAGTATACGAAAGAGAAAGAACCTTATTTTTGTAGTTCCTATGATGCACTTGGAGCTTATCGGCAGAAACGAATCAATTTAGATAGTCCTTTGTGGCTCCGGTGGCGACTCGATCAACGTGTTATTGCCTCAAGAGAAGTTCCCATCGAAGTTCAATATGAATCTTTGGGTACCTATCATGAGATTTATGGGCACTATCTAATAGTAAGAAGTGTAAAAAAAGAAATCCTTTGTATATACATTCGAACAACTGTTGGTCATATTTCTTTTTATCGAGAAATAGAAGAAGCCATACAAGGGTTTTGTCGGGCCTACTTATACGATACCTAAGCTAAGTAATTGTGTGATACCGTGGGAATTCGGTTCTCTAGGGTTCAACCGGTATCATAATTCCTGAATTTCTACGTGAATCAAGATCGAGGAAAGGAAGTCTTCAAATCACTGACTCAAACCCATTGTCGAATCCTACTCAGCGGAATATGGAGGTACTTATGGCAGAACGGGCCGATCTGGTCTTTCACAATAAAGTGATAGATGCAACTGCCATGAAACGACTTATTAGCAGATTAATAGATCACTTCGGAATGGCATATACATCGCACATCCTGGATCAAGTAAAGACTCTGGGTTTCCAGCAAGCCACTGCTACATCCATTTCATTAGGAATTGATGATCTTTTAACAATACCTTCTAAGGGGTGGCTAGTCCAAGATGCTGAACAACAAAGTTTGATTTTAGAAAAGCACCATCATTATGGGAATGTACACGCGGTAGAAAAATTGCGTCAATCCATTGAGATATGGTATGCTACAAGTGAATATTTGAGACAAGAAATGCATCCTAATTTTAGGATGACTGATCCTTCTAATCCAGTCCATATAATGTCCTTTTCGGGAGCTAGAGGAAATGCATCTCAGGTACACCAATTAGTAGGTATGAGAGGATTAATGTCGGACCCCCAAGGACAAATGATTGATTTACCCATTCAAAGCAATTTACGCGAAGGACTTTCTTTAACGGAATATATAATTTCCTGCTACGGAGCCCGCAAAGGAGTTGTGGATACTGCTGTACGAACATCAGATGCTGGATACCTCACGCGTAGACTTGTTGAAGTAGTTCAACACATTGTTGTGCGTAGAACAGATTGTGGCACTATCCGAGGTATTTCCGTGAGTCCTCGAAATGGGATGACGGAAAAAATTTTGATCCAAACACTAATTGGTCGTGTATTAGCAGACGATATATATATGGGTCTACGATGCATTGCCACTCGAAATCAAGATATTGGGATTGGACTTGTCAATCGATTCATAACCTTTCGAGCACAATCAATATATATTCGAACCCCCTTTATTTGTAGGAGTACATCTTGGATCTGTAGATTATGTTATGGTCGGAGTCCCACTCATGGCGATCTGGTCGAATTGGGAGAAGCAGTAGGTATTATTGCGGGTCAATCAATTGGGGAACCAGGGACTCAACTAACATTAAGAACTTTTCATACTGGTGGAGTATTTACAGGTGGTACTGCAGAACATGTACGAGCTCCTTCTAATGGAAAAATAAAATTCAATGAGTGTTTGGTTCATCCCACACGTACACGTCATGGACATCCTGCTTTTCTATGTTATATAGACCTGTATGTAACTATTGAGAGTCAGGATATTATACATAATGTGAATATTCCACCAAAAAGTTTTCTTTTAGTTCAAAATGATCAATATGTAGAATCAGAACAAGTGATTGCTGAGATTCGCGCTGGAACATCCACTTTCAATTTTAAAGAGAGGGTTCGAAAACATATTTATTCTGACTCAGAGGGAGAAATGCACTGGAGTACCGATGTGTACCATGCGCCTGAATATAGATACGGTAATGTTCATCTCTTACCAAAAACAAGTCATTTATGGATATTATCAGGAGGTCCGTGCAGATCCAGTATAGTCCCTTTTTCGCTCCACAAGGATCAAGATCAAATGAATGTTCATTCTCTTTCTGTCGAACGGAGATATATTTCTGACCTCTCAGTGACTAATGATCGAGTGAGACACAAATTGTTTAGTTCGGATCCTTCCGGTAAAAAAAAGGAGAGGATTCTTGATTATTCAGGACCTGATCGAATCGTATCTAATGGTCATTGGAATTTCCTATATCCTGCCATTCTCCACGAGAATTCTGATTTATTGGCGAAGAGGCGAAGAAATAGATTCATCATCCCATTCCAATATGATCAAGAACGGGAGAAAGAACTAATGCCCCGTTCTGGTATCTCGATTGAAATACCCATAAATGGTATTTTACGTAGAGATACTATTCTTGCTTATTTCGACGATCCCCGATACAGAAGAAGCAGTTCAGGAATTACTAAATATGGGACCATAGAGGTGGATTCAATCGTCAAAAAAGAGGATTTGATTGAGTATCGAGGGGCAAAAGAATTTAGGCCGAAATACCA